ATGGATTTCTGACCACATTCTCCATAGGGCCCTCCTATCTCGTCCTTCTCCGAACTCTGGTTATGGAAGAAGGAGAAGACGGAACCGAGAAGACGGTAGCAGCAACAACCGGTTTTATTATGGGACAGCTCATGATGTTCATATCGATCTATTATACGCCTCTGCATCTAGCATTGGGTAGACCTCATACAATAACTTTCCTAGCTCTGCCCTATCTTTTGTTTAATTTCTTCTGGAGCAATCATTTTGATTATGGATCTACTACCAGAAATTCAATGCGTAATCTCAGCATTCAATGTGTATTCCTGAATAATCTCGTTTTTCAATTATTAAACCATTTCGTTTTACCAAGTTCAACGTTAGCCAGATTAGTCAACATTTATATGTTTCGATGCAACAACAAGATGTTATTTGTAACAAGTAGTTTTGTTGGTTGGTTAATTGGTCACTTTTTATTCATGAAATGTGTTGGCTTGGTATTAGTCTGGATACGGCAAAATTTGTCTATTCGATCGATTATTCGATCTAATACGTACCTTAATGGAATTATTCGATCTAAGGGGTATAAGAAGTACAAGTACTCTGTGTCAGAATTGAAGGACCTTGTGTCAGAATTGAAGTACTTTGTGTTAGACTTGATAGGTTCTATGGATCGAATCTTTAGTATTCTCTTATTTATTAGCTGTGTCTACTCTTTAGGCAGAATGCCGTCACCCATTTTTAGTAGGAAACTGCAAGAAACCTCAAAAACGACAGAGAGGGGGGAAAGTGAGAAAGAAAGAGATGTAGAAATAGAAACAACTTTCGAAACGAAGGGGACTAAACAGGAACAAGAGGGATTCACCGAAGAAGACCCTTCTCCTTCCCTTTTTTCGGAAGAAAGGGAGGATCCGGACAAAATCGATGAAACGGAAAGGATCCGAGTGAATGGAAAGGACAAAACAAAGGATGAATTCCACTTTCACTTAACAGAAGAAGATAAAGACCTCTTCTGGTTTGAAAAACCCCCTGTGAGTCTTCTTTTCGACTATAAACGATGGAATCGCCCATTGCGATATATAAAAAATTATCGATTCGAACATGCTGTAAGAAACGAAATGTCACAATATTTTTTTTATACATGTCAAAGTGATGGAAAACAAAGAATTTCTTTTACATATCCATCCAGTTTATCAGCTTTTTTTGAAATGCTACGACAAAAAATGTATTTTTATTTTTTTACAACAAAAAAATCCGTCTGTGATGAACTGGATAAATTCTTCTATGATGAACTGCACAATTATTATTGTTGGATTTATACCAATGAAAAAAAATGGAGGAGCCTAAGGAACGAGTTTAGAGATAGAATTGAAGCCCTAGACAGAGGATCTCCTTATCTGGATGTACTCGAAAAAAAGACTCGATTATGCAATAATAAAACTAAAGAAGAATACTTGCTTAAAATATATGATCCTCTCTTAAACGGATCCTATCGTGGAATAATTCAAAATTTTTTTTTACCTTCAATCCTAAATGAAACTGCAGTCAAAAATTCGATAGAGACAAATTTGATAAATAAACTCAATAAAGTTCATAGTATCCTTCTTTTTAAGGGTAAGGAACTTAATGTTCATAATTTTGAAGAATTGTATCAGAAATTGGAAGGGAAAATAGCTACATTGGAAGAGAAATTGGTCCAGAAATTGGACCAGAAATTGGAAGAGAAATTGGGACAGAAAATATATACATTGGATAAAAAATCATTAGCAAGAGAATTGAGTCTTTTAATCGATGAATTTGCTGAAGAATCAACATCAAATTGGAAAGGAATTTCTTTATTTCCGGAACAAAGACGAATTGATTCAGAAGATCCAGAAAAAGTTTTGAAATTTTTAATCGAAAGAGTCATAATTGATCCCATCATTCAAACAATATGCGATACAGCCATAATTCCTCCCATGGAAAAAACAACCCGAAAAAAATCGATTGGAATAAAGAAAAAAGTCCCCCGATGGTCATACAAATTATTCAGCGAGGTAGAACAACTCGGAAAAACTGAAACAACGGAAGAGGGGGAAGAGTGGATAGTAGATCATCAAATTCGCTCGAGGAAAGCGAAACGTATAGTTATTTTTACGCAGGGTCCGGAGGATGCCGACCCTAGTATCAAAACTATGACGAAGCCTGATGAAATAGAAGAAGTGGATATGATAGATTATCCCTATGAAGCGGATTTTCGTCGAGACATAATCATTGGTTCTATGCGTGTTCAAAGACGTAAAACCCTTACGGGGAAAATGTTTCCCTCATATCCGTATTCCCCACTTTTTTTCGACAGAGTAGGATTTTCTTGGGATGTTCTTTTCGAACCATTCATATTATCAGTAATTGAGATTTCCGACCTAATACAAGACATTTTTAGAAAGGGTATAAAACGAAGCGTAGCAAAAAGAATAAAGAGGTTGAAAAAAAAAAAAATGTACATGGAGGAAAACAAAAGCTACGAAGAAATTAAAAAAGAAGTCAATGAAATGGAAAAGGGGCGGGACGGGCAGGCGGAAATGGAACGAATAGAAAGGACACGAGAAAAACTATCAGACCTCTACGATCTCATTATTTATGCTCATGGAATAAGAGCTTGTATTTTACTAATTCAGTCGAGGCTTAGAAAATATATTGTATTACCTTCATTGATACTAGCTAAAAATATTGTCCGTTTCTTATTACGCCAAGAGTCCGAGTGGGAGCAGGATATAAGGGAGATGAATAGAGAAGCGTATGTTATATGCACCTATAATGGTATGCCATTACTAGAACCAGGAAGAAACGAAATTTTTCCTCAAAACTGGGCCACAGAGGGTATACAAATAATGATAAGATTTCCTTTCCGTCTGAAACCTTGGCACCGATCTAAGATACGACCTTCTCGTAGGGATCCAAATCCAAAGCAGGACTTTCCTGTTTCTTTTTTAACGATTTTGGGACTGGAAACTGACCGTCCTTTTGGTTCTCCTCTCGTAGGACTTAGTATTTTGTTTCGTTATTATTTTGGACCCCCTTTGAAAAAACTCCAAAAAGCAATTATAAAATGGAGTTTTCGAGCTCTAAAAAGTTTCAAAGAAAGAACAAAATTATTGTTTCTAAAGGTCCAAAAAGAACCCCAAAAATTGAGAGAGGATTCGAGTGAAATAAAAAAAGATTCTATAATCAATAATCAGATTATTCATGAATCATCCATTCAAACCCGATCTATGGATTGGACAAATTATTCACTGACAGAAATCAAAATTAAAGATCTGACTGATAGAACAAGCACAATCAGAAATCAAATAGAAAGAATTACAAAAGACAAGAAAAATGGATTTCGAACTCTAAAGATAAATATTCGTCCTAACAAAACAAGTTATGGTGCTCAAAAATTAGCATCACTAAAAAAGATTTTTCAGATATTAAAAAGAAGAAATGATCGATTAATCCGTAAATCACATTATTTTATAAAATGGATCGTGGAAAGGATATACACGGATATCCTTCTAGAGAGCTTTCCATATATCATTAATCATCTTACTAATAGTCTTTATAGGCCCATGGTCGTTATAAAACTTTTTCGTAAATTAAAAAAAAAATATTTTTTTGATTTTGATACAAAAGAGAAAAAGATAATTGAGCGTATTTCAACTATACAAAAAAAACTTTCACCTTCTCGTATTCGTCATAGGATTCAGACGAAGTCGGAGGTTTCTTTTAAATTATCCCTCGTGTCACAGGCCTATGTATTTTACAAATTATCACAAACCCAGGTTATTAACTTGTATAAGTTAAGATCTGTCCTTCAATATGACGGAGCGTCTTTATTTCTTAAGAATGAAATAAAAGATTATTTTCAAAGACAAGGAATAATTTCTTCCGAATTAAAACATAAGAAACTTCAGAATTCTGGAATGAATCAATGGACAAATTGGTTAAAGAGTCATTATACATACGATTTCTCTGGGCTAAAATGGTCTAAATTAGTACCGCAAAAATGGCGAAATAGAGTCAATCAACATTGTAGGGTTGAAAAAAAAAATTTAATCAAACGGGATTCATCTGAAAGAGAGGAAAAGGTTTCGTTATTGCTAAATAAAAACGATCATTTTCAAAAAATGTATAGATATGATCTTTTAGCATATCAATCGATTTATTATGAAGATAAGAAGGACTTATATAATTACAACATACATAAACCGAAATTTGTTGATACGGGGGGGAGTATCCCTATTACTAATTTTATAAGAAAAGATTATTTTATGTATATAAAAAATCCAGATAGAAAATTTTTTGATACGAAAGGTCTTTTTTATCTCAAAATTAATAAAGATAAAGAAATCAACCCATCCAATCAAAAGGGTTTCTTTTCTTTTTTTGATTGGATGGGAATGAATGAAGAAAGACTAAATCGTCCTGTATCGAAGCCGATACCTTGGTTATTCCCACAATTTGAGTTATTTTTTAATGTATCTAAAATGAAACCCGGGTTTATACCAATTCATTCACTTATTTTTCATTTTAATGAAGATGTTAGTCAAAATAAAAATATCACTAAAAAGAAAAAGGGGGATCTTATACTATCAAATGAAAAAGAAAAAAAATCTTTTGAATTTGAATTAGAGAATCAAGAAGAAAAAAAAACCATAGGTCAAAGAGATCTCGCATCAGATGCCCAAAACCGAGGGAACCCTAAATCTGTTCTCTCAAACCAACAAAAATATATGGAAGAACTTTATACGAAATCAGATATGAAAATGGGTAGAACGAAAAATCAACCCAAAAGCATTTGGACTTGGGAAATAGACTTAGATGCGTTCATGAAAGGATCTTTTGCTTTGCAATTGAAATGGATGCTGAGTCCTTTGACTATGGAATTATTCGATTATGCGCTGTCCGTACTTGAATTGGAAAAGGAAAGCAGAATGACAACAAAGTCTGGTTTCGGCTTTATTAAGAAGGAGGAGTTAATTCTGGATCCAATGCTAATCCGGGATTTGAATCTTTCAAAAATCCTAAAAGAGGGAATATTTATTATCGAACCAGTTCGTATACCTGTAAAACATAATGTAGAATTTATTATGTATCAAACCATAAGGATTTCTTTGGTTCATGAGATTAAACAAAAAAATAATCAAAAAAGATACAGAGAAAATATGGATAAGAATCGTTTTGAGGAATCGATTGCAAGACATCAAATGATGACGAAAAACAGAAACAAAAATCATTATGATTTGCTTGTTCCTGAAAATATTTTATCATCTAGACGGCGTAGAGAATTGAGAATTCTAAGTTGTTTCAATTCAAGGAATAGTAATTGTGTGGATAAAAATGCAGTATTTTGCAATGGGAATAAGGTAAAAACCTTTGGTCAATTTTTGGATGAAAGCAAAGATCTTGATAGAGATAAAATGAAATTAATTAAATTCAAATTCTTTCTTTGGCCCAATTATCGATTAGAAGATTTAGCTTGTATGAATCGCTATTGGTTTGATACTAATAATGGTAGTCGTTTCAGTATGTTAAGGATACATATGTATCCACGATTGAAAATTGATTGATGATACAATTGTCTTCCCCTACGATATATATATATATATCGGGTGGATAAATAGCTGCGCACATGCCTTGTCTTACACCCTTTTTTGATACATGAATACTAATTCAATGACGTATCAGTTAGATCATAAAATGAATCAATAAGGAAATTCGGATTGATTCTTGTGTATACCAGATCAAAATACCTCGCATTATTATTACTGATCAGTAAAATTCATATTCGTAAAATAAAAAAAGTAAATTAATAAAAAAATTGACGCATAGAATAAATAAAAAAAAAGATAAGAAGAAATGCGCCCCCCACCTACATACTTGAGACCTTCTCCTAGAAAAAAACTTGCAACACCCAATCCATTTGGAATTCCATCAACGATCCGCCTGTCAAAAAAATTAACTAGTTCGGACAACCCTCTTACACTCCGAATTACATATGTTGTATAAAAAGCATCTATGTAAGCACGATGATGGGCCCAATCATATATTCCATTTTGAATTTTGTCCGAAAAAACCCTATTTCGATACCCTTTGGCAAAAAAATTAATTACGGCAAAATTTTGTAAGGACGAATAAATGGGTTTATATAAAAAAAACGCTATAACTATTCCAGAATAAGCTATACTAACCGAAAGGGTCGCATTTAACACAAATTCAGACCAATCAAAAAAAATTTCATTATTCAATTTTTGATCCAAAAGATTTACAGATGGGGTTAACCAGTTGGACAATATATCCAAATCTATGCCTTCTTGATTGAAAGGAATTCCTAGGAATCCAATGAACAAAGTAAAAAAAATCAATACAAGTAGAGGGAATAACATAGTATTATCTGATTCGTGAGGATATGGCGCAATTTTTTTATTGTCACTCTTTTTAATAATAATAAAGGATCGCATAGGGTTTTTTAGATTTTCGTGTGGATTCTTAGAAAAGCTTTCTTTATTTTTTATTGGTAACAAAGTTAATAAACGAAAATTTTTGTTAATAAGTTTCAGTCCATCTTGACCCCAAAAAGATATTGAATAGAAGGAACTACTTTTTTTGCCGTTGTAATTTTGAAAATGAATGTTTAAATGACCCTCAAACATAAGTAAATAGATGCGAAACATATAAAATGCTGTTAATCCTGCTGTAGTCCAGGATATGATTGCGAAAGTTGGTGAATACAACCAAGCATCATTAAGAATTTCATCTTTGGACCAAAAACAAGCAAGAGGTGGAATACCAGAAAGAGAAAGTGTACCTAAAAAAAAAGCAGTTTTTGTGATTGGCACGTGTTTTTTTAAACCCCCCATAAAAACCATATTCTGGTTTTTATCTGGAGAATACCCAACAATAGCTTCCATAGAATGAATAATAGATCCAGACCCTAAAAACAACAATGCTTTTGAGTAAGCATGCGTAATCAAATGGAATAAAGCAGCGCGATAAGACCCCATACCTAGAGCTAACATCATATACCCCAATTGAGACATTGTAGAATAAGCTAAACTTCTCTTAATGTCTTTTTGGGCAAGAGCTAAAGTGGCTCCTAAAAGTACTGTTATTATACCTATTAAAGCGATTAGATGTAGTATGGGGGGGATGACTATCAAAAGAGGAAAAAGTCGAGCGACAAGAAAAATCCCCGCAGCTACCATAGTAGCAGCATGTATAAGAGCCGAAATCGGAGTAGGCCCCTCCATAGCATCAGGTAACCATACGTGAAGGGGGAATTGGGCGGATTTGGCAACTGCACCAGCAAACAATAAGAAAGTACATACAGTTCCAACTAAAAAATGGACTTCGTTATTATAAATCAAGGTATTGAATATTTCGAACAAATCGCGAAATTCAAAACTGCCTGTTAGCCAATAAAGACCTAAAATGCCTAATAATAAACCAAAATCCCCTACACGATTAGTTACAAACGCTTTTTGACAAGCATTTGCTGCAGCAGGTCGTGTAAACCAAAAACCTATTAATAGATACGAACACATTCCAACTAATTCCCAAAAAATATAAATTTGTATTAAATTTGAACTAGTAACTAAGCCAAGCATAGAAGTATTGAAAAAACTCAGATAAGCAAAGAATCTCAAATATCCTTGATCATGAAACATATAATTGTCACTATAAATAAGAACTAGAATACCAACAGTAGTAATTAACATTAACATAATAGAAGTAAGTGGATCAACCAAATAACCGAACTCTAAAGAAAAATCATTATTGATGGTCCAAGACCATACAGTTTGATAGATGGAACTGCTATTTATTTGCTGAATAGACAATTTCATTGAAAAAATCATAATTATAGTTAACAACAAAATACTAGGAAAAGCCCACATACGCCTAAGATTTTTTGTTGTCTTCGGAAAAAGAAGAAGCCCTGCTCCGATTAACAAAGGAACTGTAAGTGGAATAAAAGGTATGATCCATGCATTTTGGTAGATATGTTCCATAAAAAATAAAAATTGATTTTCGATTCACCGGCTCTTACCTCTTTCGAAGGAGGTCAATAAAAAAATTAAGATATGCGATAATATAATTTTATTTCTATTAAAAAGCGAAATTCTTAGAATAAGCATTTTTTATTTATTAATATTCAACTCAAGAAGTTCTAATTGGTCAAATGACCAAATAGTTTTTAGTGCAAGTAAATATTTAAGTTATTAATTAAAGTTTTCAAACCTCAAACCTATGAAAATAGAGAATATCAAAAATTTATACCTTTCATTATTCTGTTGATAAATCCATAAATAGAAAAATGATCAAAAATTCGACCAAATAAAAAAATACGTAAGTCCGATACTGATATGAATCACAAGATCTACTAAAATTCATAATCTAATTTAAGTCAAAAACTCGGAACTTTTTTTTCGATGCTAGGACTTTACTTTCGACTTTCCATAAAATAAAATAAAAAAATGGATAAAAACATATCAAATCCTGCCTACTCTAACTAAATAACAAGTCTTGGTTCAATAAAAATTGAAAAAAATGCCACGTATTCGTTAAAAAGAGTCAAGTTTCTATTAGGTAATTAGGTAAAAGTAGCTTACTTAACTCTTCTAAATTTAAACCTTTCGAGGGGTTTATTATATGACATGTAAATAAAATATGAAATACAAAAAAAGAGAAGTCATATAACAAAAAGAAACAGAAATAGAAGTCGAAAGTTTGCTTCTTTATTTTTTTTTTATGGTACATCATATTGTATTCTATAAAATTGGAATAAAAAGGGGGGCAGCTCGCATAATCTATCTGATAGGTCATTTTCATATATTTCTAGTTTTTTTGAGATATTTTCTAAAATAAAAAACTTAGAATAAAAAAAGGTCTATAACTAAAAAAAAATAGGACAGAAAGATTCCTTTTCTTTGAATACTAGATGTCTTTCACATCCAACTAGAATAATGAATAACCTATTCATTTTTGAATGGCAGTTCCAAAAAAGCGTACTTCAATTTCCAAAAAACGTATTCGTAAAAATTTTTGGAAAAGAAAAGGATATTCGGCAGCATTAAAAGCCTTTGCATTAGCGAAATCTCTTTCTACCGGGAATTCGAAAAGCTTTTTTATACGAAAAATAAATAATCAAATGTTAGAATAATCTGAATTGATCTGACTCAAAAAAACTTCTACAAAATTTCCTTTAGCATTTATATTCATAAAAAAGTCGAAAAAAGGAATCATTTCATTTTTGAATATAGAAACAGAATTAATCTTTTGTATTCATTAAATTTTTTTTTGAATTAATCAACATCAAGAAAACTAAACCACGCTTCTTTCTTATGATATGTAAACCCACTTTATACGGTACTTTTTTGTTTGAAAACTAGAGGATTTCACTACCCATCTTTTTTTTTTAGTCTATTTTATCATTTCTGGGATGGGGATTCGGACTTTCCCCATCAACCGGCCGGTCCCAATAGCCAATCGAAAATTAAAGTGGGTTTTCGATCTATGAAAGAGCAAACAAAAAATATTTAGGCAAAAAGGGATCCTTAATCTTAATAGATAATAGAATTCATTCTATTAAAACCTTTCCCTCCCGGATTCGTTATGTTTCTAAATTGTTATACATCTTTTTTTATCTTTACTTCGAAAATTAAAATGAAAAAAGCTAATAATTTTTTATTTATTTTTTCTATTTTCAATTTCGATTTTGTGGGATATTCTATACGAAGAATTTTTCTTAGGAAATCAAAATATATCTTTAGAACTTTCTCAAAAATACTATTGTATATATTTTGTATATATTTCTATTCCTTAGAAAGAAAACAAAAATATTCGAATGTTTTATATTATAAAAAAATTACCGTTGGATTGACTCTTTCAATCTCGACGATTAAAGAGAAAAAGGCTATTATGATTTCAAACAAGCCGCTATGGTGAAATTGGTAGACACGCTGCTCTTAGGAAGCAGTGCTAGAGCGTCTCGGTTCGAGTCCGAGTAGCGGCACAGCCTTTTAAAAATTCGAAAAGGTAATCTAATAGTCCTAGAATAAATAATAATCACAACGAGAAAAATTTCATTCTTAATTTCTATTTGACTCACGATTTGTAATTGAGGGATCTCTTTTCTTTTTATATATAAATTCTTATGATATTTTTGACTTTAGAGCACCTTTTCAATCATATTTCCTTTTCGATCGTTTCAATTGTAATTCCAATTCATTTAATAACTTTAGTAGTCAACGAAATAGTAGAACTAGACAATTCATTAGAAAAGGGTATGCTACTTACTTTTTCCTGTATAACAGGATTATTAAGTATTCGTTGGATTTTTTCGGGACATTTCCCGTTAAGTGATTTATATGAATCATTAATCTTCCTTTCGTGGAGTTTTTATATTATTCATATGATTCCTTATTTTAAAAACCTTAACAAAATTGTAAATGCAATAACAGCGCCCGGTGCTATTTTTACCCAAGGCTTTGCTACTTCGGGCTTTTTAGCTCAAATGAAGCAATCCACAATATTAGTACCCGCTCTTCAATCCCAGTGGTTAATGATGCATGTAAGTATGATGATATTGGCCTATGCAGCCCTTTTATGCGGATCATTATTATCCGTAGCCCTTCTCGTCATTACATCTCAAAACAATATAAGCCTTGTTGGTAAAAAAAAACTTTTATTAAACGAGTCTTTGTTCTTCGGGAAGATCCAATATATCAACGAGGAAACCAATATTTTACAAAGCACCTATCTCTTTTCTCTTAGGAATTTTTATAGGTCCCAGTTAATTGAACAATTAGATCATTGGAGTTCCCGTGTTATTAGTCTAGGATTTGTCTTTTTAACCATAGGTATCCTTTCAGGAGCAGTATGGGCTAATGAAGCTTGGGGGTCATATTGGAATTGGGATCCAAAGGAAACGTGGGCTTTTATTACTTGGACCATATTCGCAATTTATTTACATATTAAAACAAATATCAATTTGAAAAGTGAAAATTCTGCAATTGTGGCTTCTCTAGGGTTTCTTATTATTTGGATATGCTATTTTGGGGTCAATTTATTAGGAATAGGATTACATAGTTATGGTTCATTTCTATTAAAAAGCACCTAATTTGAATTGAAGAAAGGACCTAACCTGACGAATAAAACTACAGGACAGGGTATGTTCCCTATACATATAAAAAAGCAAGTCTCGTCGAGAACCATTTGAATCAATTAGTATAGTGATTCAAATGGTTATCACAAACGTCAAACTGTCCGATTTAAATTCTAATTAATTCGTTTTTATGTGTTACGTAAAAAAGAAAGTTTCAAATGGAAACTATCTATAAAAAAAATTAGATAGAACAGCTTCTACCTTCTCAACTGATAGTGAGAGAACGAAATCTGGGTAAATGCCAATACCTATTACTGGTAGAAAGATAACGAGTGAAACAAATAATTCTCGCGGACCTGAATCAAAAAATGAAGAGTTTGCGTTATTTAATAACTTGTATCCATAGAACATTTGGCGTAACATAGATAATAAATAAATAGGAGTTAATATCATTCCAATTGCCATTCCAAAAGTAGTTAAGACTTTTGCCATGAAAAAAATTTTTTGGCTGGTAATTATTCCAAAAAAGACTATTAATTCGGCAAAAAAACCGCTCATGCCCGGTAACGCAAGGGAAGCCATCGAAAAAGTGCTGAAAAGTGTGAATATTTTTGGCATTGAAATGGCTATTCCGCCTATTTCGTCGAGATAAACAAGACGTATTCTATCATAACTTGTTCCTGCTAGGAAAAAAAGAGCAGCACCAATAAAGCCATGAGAGATTATTTGTAAAATGGCCCCGTTGAATCCTATATCAGTTATAGAACTAATTCCTATAATTATGAAACCCATATGAGATACAGAGGAATATGCTATTCGTTTTTTTAAATTACGCTGTCCCGGAGATGCTGAAGCTGCATAGATTATTTGCATTGTGCCTACTATCATCAACCAAGGAGAAAAGGCAGAATGCGCGTGAGGTAATAATTCCATATTGATCCGAACCAACCCATATGCTCCCATTTTCAATAGGATTCCGGCTAAAAGCATACAAGTACTATAATGCGCTTCTCCATGGGTATCTGGCAACCATGTATGTAGAGGTATAATCGGCGATTTGACAGCAAAAGCAATAAGAAATCCAATATAGAATATTATTTCTAATCCCACAGGATACGATTGGTTAACTAACGTTTCAAAATTTAATGTCGGTTCATTAGAACCATATAACCCTATACCCAAAACTCCCATTAACAGAAAAACGGAACCTCCTGCAGTGTACAAAATAAACTTTGTAGCTGAGTATAGACGTTTCTTTCCTCCCCATATGGATAAAAGTAGATAAACGGGAATTAATTCTAATTCCCACATTAGAAAAAAAAGTAAAAGGTCTCGAGAAGAAAATAATCCTATTTGACCGCTATACATTGCTAACATCAAGAAATGGAATAATCGGGAATCCCGAGTAACTGGCCAAGCCGCTAAAGTAGCTAAAGTCGTGATGAATCCAGTGAGTAAAACGGGTCCTATAGAAAGCCCATCAATTCCCAACCTCCAATGGAAATCAAAAAAGCGAATCCAGTTATAATCTTCAGCCAATTGTATTAATGGGTCGTCTGGTTGGAAATGATAACAGAATACATAGATTGTTAAGAGGAATTCTAATATACATATACACATAGTATACCATCGAATTACCTTATTACCCCTCTGAGGGAGGAAGGCAATAAATGAACCCGCAAATATAGGTAAAACGACAATTAAGGTTAACCAAGGAAAAGAATTCGTGGTAAAGACAAAATACACTTGGACTAAAAAACCCGTACTCGAATAAGAACAAAATAAGATATATATTTCATTTCGAGCGCGGGTTTTTGTCGGTAAACAAAAATAAAAAGGATTTAAGTGGAGTTTTCTGGAACGTATCAATAAGCTAGACCCATACTACGAGTTGTTTCATGCCATAAATAAACTCGAACACTCAAAAAATCTGTTGGACAGGCGGATTCGCATCTCTTACAACCAACACAGTCCTCCGTTCTTGGGGCGGAAGCTATTTGTTTCGCTTTACACCCGTCCCAAGGTATCATTTCTAATACATCCGTGGGGCAGGCTCGGACACATTGAGTACACCCTATACATGTATCATAAATCTTTACTGAATGTGACATTGGATCTATACCTTTTTTTTTAATCTCATTAGTTTCGATCTAGTATATAACCCTGTATTGTATGTAAATGAATTACATATGCAAAGACCAGACGACTCGATGATTCACCAGAACTTGTCGAATCAATTTATTTCTGGGTCGGTTTAGAAAAGAGGTCCAAAATGCTTTGATTTCTTAGATTTTTGAAGTTCTATATACTTAGTAATGGAATCTAATTTGAATTTATAACTCGTCAAATTTCTATAATAATAATACTACTTATTCAACAAATTCGCTTGATTAATACGAGTTGATTTTCTGTTACGATAAATTGCGGAAACAATAGCCGGCCCAATAGCTGCTTCAGCGGCTGCAATAGCTATAACAAAGATGGAGAAAATGTTTCCTTTTAGTTGACGACTATCAAAAAAGTCAGAAAACGTTACGAAATTCAGATTAACCGCATTCAATATAAGTTCAAGACACATAAGAGCTTTAACTAAATTTTGGCTTGTGATTAATCCATAGATACCGATAGAAAATAAATAGGCACTCAAAACAAGTACATGTTCGAGCATCATTGAGCAACTCCTTATCATTATCAATCTTGATTCATCTCAATATGAACAAAAAAATCATTCACTCGAATATACCAAAAAAATACAGAGCAAAGAAGTATTTTAGTAATAGATTGACATTCATATTTTATATTATACATCAATTCTATTTGAATTGAACCGAAATGGATACGAAAAACGAGAAAAAGAATCAAGTTGGATTTGGAGTAACGCGGTTCATTTTAAGTATTTTTAATCTTATTGACGGGCCACCGCAATTGCACCGATCAAAGCAACTAAAAGAATTATCGAAATGAGTTCAAATGGGAGAAAAAAATCTGTTGATAAATGAATTCCAATTTGTTGACTATTATTTATCAAATCTTGTTCTATAATCTGATTTAATTTTGTAGTCCAAATAATTCCGTACCATGACGTATTTAGAATAGTAGTAATTAATAAAACAAAAATACTGGTACAAACTAACAAAGTAATTCGGTCTCCAAAAGTCCAAAGGCGGAAATTTTTGTCATATTCGAACCCGTTGATGAACATTACAGCAAATATGATTAAAACATTTATAGCTCCTACGTAAATAAGGAGTTGTGCAGCAGCTACAAATTGAGAGTTTGCTAGAATATAGAATAAAGATATACAAACAAGAACCAATCCTAACGAAAAAGCAGAAAAAATGGGATTGGTAAATAATACCACCCCGAGGCCTCCTAATATAAGACCTGATCCCAGAAAGACTAAAAGAAAATCATGTATTGGTCCAGGTAAATCCATTCTATCAAAAAAAGATATAAAAAATCAGATTCTTTCATGATCTTATTGAACTGACCAGGATAAAAAAAAGAAGTTAAGCTGCTCGACTTAAGACACGTTCCTAGTTGGATGCGTATCGAATGGATACGAATTGCTGTAGGTACAGTTAGTGTACAAATTGGATTCCTTATATGAAAGGATAGCTCGAATCTAGTTGAAATCGTTACATAAAAAAATTCCAAGTAAATCCGCAATTTTCATGACCCAATCAAATCAATAGTTGTTATTTTGAGTTTCGTTATTCACAAAGAAAAAAACTGTTAAATTTATATAACAACCTTAGTAATTTAGTAATAAAGTACTCAAAAAAAAGTTTTTGAATTTATCAAGACATTTCTTTTTTATTGAATTCAGGCCAATTCGCGATAGTTCGAATTGTGTAATCGTCAATTATTGATATTGGTAAACGGCCTAAAGCAATTTGATTATAATTTAATTCATGACGATCATACGTAGAAAGCTCATATTCTTCAGTCATTGATAAACAATTTGTTGGACAATACTCAACGCAGTTACCACAAAATATACAGATTCCAAAATCAATACTGTAATTAAGCAGTCGTTTCTTTCGAATATCAGTTTCCAATTTCCAATCTACAACAGGCAGATCTATAGGACATACACGAACACATACCTCACAAGCAATGCATTTATCGAATTCAAAGTGGATTCGACCACGAAAACGTTCTGATGTGATCAATTTTTCATAAGGGTATTGAATAGTTACAGGTAAACGATTAGCATGGGATAAGGTAATCAGAAAACCTTGACCAATGTACCTAGCCGCCCGTACTGTTTGTTGACCATAATTCAGGAACCCAGTTACCATAGGGAACATATCCTAAATTTCGATAAAAATTTTTTGTTTGTTTCTTTTTCTTGTTTGGAACAGGTTATCAATCTATTTACGAGTAAAGAGAAAAGAGTCTATTTTTCTTATCTTATAGTGAAAGAAGTTGGGAAGAAGTTGTTAATAATAAATTACCTAAAGAAATAGGTAAAAGAAATTTCCACCCAAGATTTAATAATTGGTCCATTCTCAGTCTAGGTAAAGTCCATCTTGTTGTGATAGAAATGAACAAGAACAAAAAAGTTTTCGCTAGTGTAATGAAAATAGCAATTGTTGTTTCAAAGACCCCATCCTTTGCATTTATTCCAAAAAGGTCAGTAACGAATATGTACGGAATAGAGAAATTCCAGCCTCCCAAGTAAAGAACTGTTACAAATAATGAAGAAACTAGTAGATTTAGATAGGAAGCAACATAAAATAAACCAAATTTAATACCTGAATATTCTGTTTGATAACCTGCTACTAATTCTTCCTCTGCTTCTGGTAAATCAAAGGGCAATCTTTCACATTCGGCTAGAGAAGAAATTATAAAAACGAGAAATCCTATAGGTTGACGCCACAAATTCCACCCCCACAAACCATATTTTGACTGTGCTTCAACTATATCAACTGTACTTAAACTGTTAGATAATTCTAGTCGGTGATAAGAGCCCATTTATCATCGCTATTACAGAACCGTACATGAGATTTTCACCTCATACGGCTCCTCGAGGGTTCCGCATAAATCTAAGGATTGCTTCGATATTCTTTAATTTCAATTTCACAATTTTTGTAGGATAGATAGAGTCAAAAGTAATCGAAAGGTCCCGAATTAGACCAACGGAATTCTGTCTGCTATACTAAAGGGCTTCTGAATTGATCTCATCCTTTACTTTTTTTGATTAATTTCGAATTTATATATAATTTATATATATATTTTATATTATATAATTATAATATATATATAATATATTTTTTATAATTATAATATATATATAATATATTTTTTATAATTTAATAATAAAATATTTTCGGTTTTTTTGAGACTTTATTTATAAACCCTTTAGAAAATACTCTTTTTAGAAATATTAATAGATATTTCACCCTACCCGTTTTGATTAGAAAAAATGGACATGAAGTGTAGTTTTCTTAATAGAGTTATAGGTTATAGGAATAATAAAAAATTTTGCAATTGCATTCTTTCTATTTTTTCTTCCTTTTGTATTGTAGCAAAAAAAAGGAAGTAAAGGATTACTTCGTTCCTGATAGTCATTCATTTTATCGGTGGATAGCAACATACTCTGGATCGAAATTCTGGGGAGTACTACTTGATCATTTCTACAAATTTTAAGCCCAACTAGTATTTCGTTTATGTGGAATTTTTTTCCGATAACTTAAAAAAAAGTCTCTATTACTAATCCTTTGTATACCTTGGTGTTCCTAACCATCCACTCAGTTTTGCTCAATCTTTTCGACAATTCGTACCATCTCATGTATAGTAATACATATAAACGATAGCACGAACTCCAAAGAATGGATCTGTTTAACCCGCTTCAAGTCATGATAACTAATCAATCAGTCTTGGGGTAAATAGCTGTTCTTTACTGCTTCTATTTACTTCTATTAACGTTGGCGTAATTCTTGTACACAGGAAATGAGACTCAATCTTTTTACTGCGAATTTTCAAGCAGTTTTCTTTCACTCATCTAACTATCTGGTTTAGTTCATCAACCCGAAGGTTGAATAAAAAAGAAAGTTTTCTATTCAACGTATTTTAGTTCATTCTTAGAAAACTCTCGAAAGAAAAATTTGTGGAAATTTTCTGCCTCAACGAATCACACGTAGAGATATTGATAACACGCATAGAGTTAATGGTATTTCATAACTAATAGATTGGGCAGTAGCCCGTAGACCGCCTAAAAAGGAATATTTATTATTTGATCCATATCCTGACATAAGAAGTCCAATGGGAGCAATACTCGAAATGGCGATCCATAAGAAAACACCATTACTGAGATCGACTAGAATAAGCCGAGAGCTAAAAGGAATTACCGAATAACTTAGTAAAATTGATATGACTGCTATGGAGGGTCCAACACTAAATAAACCCTTATCGCCTCTTGCTGGAAGAAGGTTCTCTTTGAAAAGCAGTTTTGTTCCATCTGCTAGAGCTTGAAGAATTCCCAAGGGGCCGGCATATTCAGGTCCAATACGTTGTTGTATCCCTGCGGATATTTCTCTTTCTAACCACACAATTACTAGTACACCTATTGTTATTCCAAAAATAAGAATCAAAATAGGTACAAGCATCCATATAGTTCCATAGACTTCTTTTAAGGATTCCAATATGGAAAAAGAATTGATAGCTTGTACTCCTGTTGTATCAATTATCATTTCAACGATCAATTTCTCCCATAATGATATCTATGCTACCTAGTATTGTCATAATATCAGCCAATTTCATTCTTTTAACTAACTGAGGAAGAATTTGCAAATTGATAAAACCCGGCGGGCGAATTTTCCATCTCCATGGAAAAGCACTCTGATCTCCTATCAAATAAATTCCTAATTCGCCCTTTGGGGCTTCGACTCTTACATAAAGTTCTTGTCTCGATAACTCAAAAGCGGGGGCGGGCTTTTTACTAATGAATCGATATTCAAAATTATTCCACTCAGTATCTCTTACTCTACTAAAGCGTCGGATTTCTAAATTTTCATAGGGCCCCCCCGGAATGCCTTCTAGAGCTTGCTGAATAATTTTTACAGATTCCATCATTTCCCCAATTCGGATTAAATAACGAGCTAATGAATCGCCTTCCTTCTGCCATTGAACTTCCCAATCAAATTCTTCATAACATTCATAACGATCAATTTTACGAAGATCCCATTGTATTCCGGAAGCCCGTAACATCGGCCCCGATAACCCCCAATTTATTGCCTCTTCTCCGCCAATAATACCCACCCCTTCGACTCGTTCTAAAAAAATAGGATTTCGCGTAATAAGCTTTTGATATTCAGCAATTGCTGTTAAAAAATACTCACAGAAATCCAAACATTTATCTATCCAGCCGTAAGGTAAATCGGCAGCGACTCCCCCGATACGAAAAAAATTATGCATCATTCTCATGCCAGTGACAGCTTCGAATAGATCATATATCAATTCTCTTTCTCTGAAAATGTAGAAGAAGGGGGTCTGTGCACCAATATCCGCCATAAAAGGCCCTAGCCATAATAAATGAGAAGCTATCCGACTCAACTCCAACATAATAACTCGAATATAGCTAGCCCTTTTAGGTACTTGAATATTTCCTAACTGTTCTGGTGCATTTATAGTTATTGCTTCTGTAAACATAGTAGCTAAATAATCCCAACGTGTTACATAAGGCAAATATTGTATAATTGTTCGGTTTTCCGCGATTTTTTCCATCCCTCTGTGCAAATAACCTACTATTGGTTCACAGTCAACAACATCTTCACCATCTAAAGTAACAATGAGTCGAAGGACGCCATGCATTGATGGGTGGTGAGGCCCCATATTGACTATCATTAGATCTTTTCTTGTAACTGGTCCAGTCATAAGTTTTTTACGTATTTCTTCTTCCATGAATTGCTGAAAACGAAAAGAAGTTCATCAAAATTGAAGATCGAATAAATCAAAGAAAATAATTTTTCAAATTAACGTTTTTTTATCGCTCGAATATTCAATTGGCTGATTAATTCTTTATAACGTATTCCACTTTTTTTTGAAAAATAAGCCAGAAGTCGTTGACGTTTTCCCAAAATTTTCCGTAGACCTCTCTGCGATGAATAGTCTTTTTTGTGTAATTCCAAATGTGAGCTAAGTCTCCGTATTTTATTGGTGAAACAGACTACTTGAAATTCAACAGACCCCTTCTTTTCTTCTTGCGAAATAACTGACATGAATGAATTGTTTGTCATAACTTTAGGAATCCATATAAATAGATATAATTTAATTTCACTTCGTCAATTTTTTTATTAATTTACTTTTTTTATTTTACGAATATGAATTTTACTGATCAGTAATAATAATGCGAGGTATTTTGATCTGGTATACACAAGAATCAATCCGAATTTCCTTATTGATTCATTTTATGATCTAACTGATACGTCATTGAATTAGTATTCATGTATCAAAAAAGGGTGTAAGACAAGGCATGTGCGCAGCTATTTATCCACCCGATATATATATATATATCGTAGGGGAAGACAATTGTATCATCAATCAATTTTCAATCGTGGATACATATGTATCCTTAACATACTGAAACGACTACCATTATTAGTATCAAACCAATAGCGATTCATACAAGCTAAATCTTCTAATCGATAATTGGGCCAAAGAAAGAATTTGAATTTAATTAATTTCATTTTATCTCTATCAAGATCTTTGCTTTCATCCAAAAATTGACCAAAGGTTTTTACCTTATTCCCATTGCAAAATACTGCATTTTTATCCACACAATTACTATTCCTTGAATTGAAACAACTTAGAATTCTCAATTCTCTACGCCGTCTAGATGATAAAATATTTTCAGGAACAAGCAAATCATAATGATTTTTGTTTCTGTTTTTCGTCATCATTTGATGTCTTGCAATCGATTCCTCAAAACGATTCTTATCCATATTTTCTCTGTATCTTTTTTGATTATTTTTTTGTTTAATCTCATGAACCAAAGAAATCCTTATGGTTTGATACATAATAAATTCTACATTATGTTTTACAGGTATACGAACTGGTTCGATAATAAATATTCCCTCTTTTAGGATTTTTGAAAGATTCAAATCCCGGATTAGCATTGGATCCAGAATTAACTCCTCCTTCTTAATAAAGCCGAAACCAGACTTTGTTGTCATTCTGCTTTCCTTTTCCAATTCAAGTACGGACAGCGCATAATCGAATAATTCCATAGTCAAAGGACTCAGCATCCATTTCAATTGCAAAGCAAAAGATCCTTTCATGAACGCATCTAAGTCTATTTCCCAAGTCCAAATGCTTTTGGGTTGATTTTTCGTTCTACCCATTTTCATATCTGATTTCGTATAAAGTTCTTCCATATATTTTTGTTGGTTTGAGAGAACAGATTTAGGGTTCCCTCGGTTTTGGGCATCTGATGCGAGATCTCTTTGACCTATGGTTTTTTTTTCTTCTTGATTCTCTAATTCAAATTCAAAAGATTTTTTTTCTTTTTCATTTGATAGTATAAGATCCCCCTTTTTCTTTTTAGTGATATTTTTATTTTGACTAACATCTTCATTAAAATGAAAAATAAGTGAATGAATTGGTATAAACCCGGGTTTCATTTTAGATACATTAAAAAATAACTCAAATTGTGGGAATAACCAAGGTATCGGCTTCGATACAGGACGATTTAGTCTTTCTTCATTCATTCCCATCCAATCAAAAAAAGAAAAGAAACCCTTTTGATTGGATGGGTTGATTTCTTTATCTTTATTAATTTTGAGATAAAAAAGACCTTTCGTATCAAAAAATTTTCTATCTGGATTTTTTATATACATAAAATAATCTTTTCTTATAAAATTAGTAATAGGGATACTCCCCCCCGTATCAACAAATTTCGGTTTATGTATGTTGTAATTATATAAGTCCTTCTTATCTTCATAATAAATCGATTGATATGCTAAAAGATCATATCTATACATTTTTTGAAAATGATCGTTTTTATTTAGCAATAACGAAACCTTTTCCTCTCTTTCAGATGAATCCCGTTTGATTAAATTTTTTTTTTCAACCCTACAATGTTGATTGACTCTATTTCGCCATTTTTGCGGTACTAATTTAGACCATTTTAGCCCAGAGAAATCGTATGTATAATGACTCTTTAACCAATTTGTCCATTGATTCATTCCAGAATTCTGAAGTTTCTTATGTTTTAATTCGGAAGAAATTATTCCTTGTCTTTGAAAATAATCTTTTATTTCATTCTTAAGAAATAAAGACGCTCCGTCATATTGAAGGACAGATCTTAACTTATACAAGTTAATAACCTGGGTTTGTGATAATTTGTAAAATACATAGGCCTGTGACACGAGGGATAATTTAAAAGAAACCTCCGACTTCGTCTGAATCCTATGACGAATACGAGAAGGTGAAAGTTTTTTTTGTATAGTTGAAATACGCTCAATTATCTTTTTCTCTTTTGTATCAAAATCAAAAAAATATTTTTTTTTTAATTTACGAAAAAGTTTTATAACGACCATGGGCCTATAAAGACTATTAGTAAGATGATTAATGATATATGGAAAGCTCTCTAGAAGGATATCCGTGTATATCCTTTCCACGATCCATTTTATAAAATAATGTGATTTACGGATTAATCGATCATTTCTTCTTTTTAATATCTGAAAAATCTTTTTTAGTGATGCTAATTTTTGAGCACCATAACTTGTTTTGTTAGGACGAATATTTATCTTTAGAGTTCGAAATCCATTTTTCTTGTCTTTTGTAATTCTTTCTATTTGATTTCTGATTGTGCTTGTTCTATCAGTCAGATCTTTAATTTTGATTTCTGTCAGTGAATAATTTGTCCAATCCATAGATCGGGTTTGAATGGATGATTCATGAATAATCTGATTATTGATTATAGAATCTTTTTTTATTTCACTCGAATCCTCTCTCAATTTTTGGGGTTCTTTTTGGACCTTTAGAAACAATAATTTTGTTCTTTCTTTGAAACTTTTTAGAGCTCGAAAACTCCATTTTATAATTGCTTTTTGGAGTTTTTTCAAAGGGGGTCCAAAATAATAACGAAACAAAATACTAAGTCCTACGAGAGGAGAACCAAAAGGACGGTCAGTTTCCAGTCCCAAAATCGTTAAAAAAGAAACAGGAAAGTCCTGCTTTGGATTTGGATCCCTACGAGAAGGTCGTATCTTAGATCGGTGCCAAGGTTTCAGACGGAAAGGAAATCTTATCATTATTTGTATACCCTCTGTGGCCCAGTTTTGAGGAAAAATTTCGTTTCTTCCTGGTTCTAGTAATGGCATACCATTATAGGTGCATATAACATACGCTTCTCTATTCATCTCCCTTATATCCTGCTCCCACTCGGACTCTTGGCGTAATAAGAAACGGACAATATTTTTAGCTAGTATCAATGAAGGTAATACAATATATTTTCTAAGCCTCGACTGAATTAGTAAAATACAAGCTCTTATTCCATGAGCATAAATAATGAGATCGTAGAGGTCTGATAGTTTTTCTCGTGTCCTTTCTATTCGTTCCATTTCCGCCTGCCCGTCCCGCCCCTTTTCCATTTCATTGACTTCTTTTTTAATTTCTTCGTAGCTTTTGTTTTCCTCCATGTACATTTTTTTTTTTTTCAACCTCTTTATTCTTTTTGCTACGCTTCGTTTTATACCCTTTCTAAAAATGTCTTGTATTAGGTCGGAAATCTCAATTACTGATAATATGAATGGTTCGAAAAGAACATCCCAAGAAAATCCTACTCTGTCGAAAAAAAGTGGGGAATACGGATATGAGGGAAACATTTTCCCCGTAAGGGTTTTACGTCTTTGAACACGCATAGAACCAATGATTATGTCTCGACGAAAATCCGCTTCATAGGGATAATCTATCATATCCACTTCTTCTATTTCATCAGGCTTCGTCATAGTTTTGATACTAGGGTCGGCATCCTCCGGACCCTGCGTAAAAATAACTATACGTTTCGCTTTCCTCGAGCGAATTTGATGATCTACTATCCACTCTTCCCCCTCTTCCGTTGTTTCAGTTTTTCCGAGTTGTTCTACCTCGCTGAATAATTTGTATGACCATCGGGGGACTTTTTTCTTTATTCCAATCGATTTTTTTCGGGTTGTTTTTTCCATGGGAGGAATTATGGCTGTATCGCATATTGTTTGAATGATGGGATCAATTATGACTCTTTCGATTAAAAATTTCAAAACTTTTTCTGGATCTTCTGAATCAATTCGTCTTTGTTCCGGAAATAAAGAAATTCCTTTCCAATTTGATGTTGATTCTTCAGCAAATTCATCGATTAAAAGACTCAATTCTCTTGCTAATGATTTTTTATCCAATGTATATATTTTCTGTCCCAATTTCTCTTCCAATTTCTGGTCCAATTTCTGGACCAATTTCTCTTCCAATGTAGCTATTTTCCCTTCCAATTTCTGATACAATTCTTCAAAATTATGAACATTAAGTTCCTTACCCTTAAAAAGAAGGATACTATGAACTTTATTGAGTTTATTTATCAAATTTGTCTCTATCGAATTTTTGACTGCAGTTTCATTTAGGATTGAAGGTAAAAAAAAATTTTGAATTATTCCACGATAGGATCCGTTTAAGAGAGGATCATATATTTTAAGCAAGTATTCTTCTTTAGTTTTATTATTGCATAATCGAGTCTTTTTTTCGAGTACATCCAGATAAGGAGATCCTCTGTCTAGGGCTTCAATTCTATCTCTAAACTCGTTCCTTAGGCTCCTCCATTTTTTTTCATTGGTATAAATCCAACAATAATAATTGTGCAGTTCATCATAGAAGAATTTATCCAGTTCATCACAGACGGATTTTTTTGTTGTAAAAAAATAAAAATACATTTTTTGTCGTAGCATTTCAAAAAAAGCTGATAAACTGGATGGATATGTAAAAGAAATTCTTTGTTTTCCATCACTTTGACATGTATAAAAAAAATATTGTGACATTTCGTTTCTTACAGCATGTTCGAATCGATAATTTTTTATATATCGCAATGGGCGATTCCATCGTTTATAGTCGAAAAGAAGACTCACAGGGGGTTTTTCAAACCAGAAGAGGTCTTTATCTTCTTCTGTTAAGTGAAAGTGGAATTCATCCTTTGTTTTGTCCTTTCCATTCACTCGGATCCTTTCCGTTTCATCGATTTTGTCCGGATCCTCCCTTTCTTCCGAAAAAAGGGAAGGAGAAGGGTCTTCTTCGGTGAATCCCTCTTGTTCCTGTTTAGTCCCCTTCGTTTCGAAAGTTGTTTCTATTTCTACATCTCTTTCTTTCTCACTTTCCCCCCTCTCTGTCGTTTTTGAGGTTTCTTGCAGTTTCCTACTAAAAATGGGTGACGGCATTCTGCCTAAAGAGTAGACACAGCTAATAAATAAGAGAATACTAAAGATTCGATCCATAGAACCTATCAAGTCTAACACAAAGTACTTCAATTCTGACACAAGGTCCTTCAATTCTGACACAGAGTACTTGTACTTCTTATACCCCTTAGATCGAATAATTCCATTAAGGTACGTATTAGATCGAATAATCGATCGAATAGACAAATTTTGCCGTATCCAGACTAATACCAAGCCAACACATTTCATGAATAAAAAGTGACCAATTAACCAACCAACAAAACTACTTGTTACAAATAACATCTTGTTGTTGCATCGAAACATATAAATGTTGACTAATCTGGCTAACGTTGAACTTGGTAAAACGAAATGGTTTAATAATTGAAAAACGAGATTATTCAGGAATACACATTGAATGCTGAGATTACGCATTGAATTTCTGGTAGTAGATCCATAATCAAAATGATTGCTCCAGAAGAAATTAAACAAAAGATAG